GAGTTTGATCCTGGCTCAGGATGAACGTTGGCGGCATGCTTAACACATGCAAGTCGAACGGGAAGTGGTGTTTCCAGTGGCGGACGGGTGAGTAACGCGAAGGAGAATCCCTGAGATCAAATTACAATGAAAAAAAAAAAAGAATGAAAATTAAAAGTACTCATCACTATTCAAATAATATCTTCAGTATTCCAATTCGATTGCAATTCTAAGAAATCAATCTCAACAAAACCTAAAAATGATTATACAAGAACAATTCCTATGGCTATAAGAGCAGTATGGAGACTCCTTTATTGCAATGAGGAGAATCCTCCTAAAATTGATGGACGTTTTATACTTTCGCCAGTTACCAAAGGTGACGCTCAAATGATGGCTACTGCATTACGAAGAGTTTTACTCGGGGACCTAGAGGGAGTGTGTTTTACAAAAGCAATATTTCATAACATTGACGTGCCGCATAAATATAGTCCAATATTCGGAATTGAGGAATGCTTGTTTGAGATCTTAGAAAATCTCCAACAAATTGTACTTAGAAGTAATAGCCAAAAGAAAGGAAAAGCATCAATTCGCGTCAGTGGTCCCGGACGCGTCACTGCTAATGATATCAGTCTACCGTCTTCCGTGACAATCGTGGATAGAACAAAATGTATAGCTAATCTAACGGAAGCAGTCGATTTCTCTATGGATTTAGAAATCGAGAGAGGTCGAGGATCTCGTTGTATCGAAGAGGAGAATAATCCCAAAGATGGAGCTTATTCAATAGATGCTGTATTTATGCCTGTTGAAAATGTGCATTTTTCCATTCATGATTATATGCTGAATGATGAAGAAGAAGAAATGCTTATTTTTGAAATATCGACAAACGGAAGCATAACACCTATAGAAGCACTTTATGAAGCTTCTAACAAATTAATGAAATTATTTCATATTTCTGTAGATATAGGTCCAGGTGTGGAAATCAAAGAAACTATGTCCCGTTTCATCTTTCCGGATGAAAAGGCTGAATTACAATATGATGAAAATTTAAGAGAAATCAAAAATGAAATATTGCAAATCATAATAGAATCAATCCAAAGTAACAATGAGAATTTCATGGACCTGGGTTGGAGTTCATATCCTATTGATCGATTAAATATATGCCGCTCAACCTATATTTCTTTAATCAACTTGAATATCGAAACAATCGCGGACCTTCTTCGTAGATTAGTGATAGATGGTTTGGTTCAAGTTCCAGGTATTGGTAAAGTAGAATATCTCGAAATAGTTCTTTCTATATTGAATATGCTTAAGATCATTGTAGGTTAGAAATAGATGATTTGACTCAAGTTCCAGGTATTGGTGCAGAACAATATTTCGACATATTCCTTTTGATATTGAATATGCTTCAGTCTATCCTATGAAAAAAAAGATTTCAAATTCAGAAGTTCTTATTTAGAACTTCTGAATTTGGAATCTTTGAAACTCTGATATCTTCTTTATGTGTTTCTTTGAATATTTGTTTAGATAGAGAGAAAATCAATCCTATTGAAACAAATATTCAAAAAAGAAGATATTTTTCATATTTCTTTGGTTTCTTGGGCCTCCGCTGGTACTTCTCGATTGAAAGGTCCAAAAAGAGGAACACCCTATGCTGCTCAAATCGCAACGAAAAATGCTATTCGTATGTTAGTGAAACAAGGTATGATACAAGCACAACTTAGGATCAAAGGTGCCGGTCCCGTAAGAGATGCAGCATTCAGAACCGTTCTTCGTAGTGGTGTGAAAGTCAAATTCATACGTGATGGAACACCTTTCCCACATAATGGCTGTCGAGTTCCTAAAAAAAGACGCGTGTCAAAATCATCCAAAATGATTCTATTTCGTATTAATGTAAGAATGAATTCTTTCTCATTTTTGGATCTCAGAACAGAACAAAAAAAGGTTTCAATATGCTAAAAAGAGAGGGAATTGATTCCCTTTATTTTAGAATAATAAAAGAAAAAAAGATTTTATTTTGGAGATTTTCAAATGCTTACTCTCAAACTTTTTGTTTACACAATAGTTCTATTCTTTTAGATTCGCTGTTTTTTGATTCGAAAATTGGATATAACTTGTATATTTGAAAGTTGGATAAAACTCGGCTATATATTAACAATTAGTTCTTTATTTAGATTGATGGGGGTACAATAATATAAGTGACTTTCAAAGACTGTCTTCGCTTCTTCACTAACTTACTTATCCGCTCGCTTCTATGATACTCCGCATGTGGGGATTCATCATATGATCATCGTGCATCCGGTATTCTTTATCATCGTCGTAATGGGCTATGGCCTTTTCGAAAATTTTCTTCAAAAGGTATGCGATTTACAAAAGCGATTTGATTTACGAGTTATATATTATAGATATCTATGTGTTCCTCTTTATGCCCTGATACTTTTCTTCCTGATCTTCCCGAAAAAAACCATCCAATTGTTTGATAATATATATATCGAATTGGTGGCTATTTATATGTTCACAAATT